AATGAAATGCCTGAAAAAGGATTATTTTGATAGAATAAAACATGTAAATTTTTATTTACTTTCATTATAATTATAATTAATAGAATTAAACTACCACTAAAAATTTCAAAAATTTTTGTACATCTTATACTAAATTATAAAAAGATAAGCTAAATAAAGCTTTTAGGCTCATACCCTAACCATGAATATTAAATTCTCTTTTTAATAAATAAAAATTTTAAATTATTATTTTTTAATTTACTAATATTAGGAACATTAATTTCAATTTCAGCATCTTCCTGACTAGGAATATGAATAGGCCTAGAAATAAATCTTTTAGCTATTATCCCCCTTATATACACTAAAAATAATATTACTTCATCAGAAGCATCAGTTAAATATTTTATTGTACAAACAATTGCTTCATCAATCATTATTATTAATATCATTATAATTATAATTAATTTCAATATACAAAGAAATATTGATATCTCAAGTATAAACTTTATTATAATAAACTCCGCTTTTTTAGTTAAAATTGGAATGGCCCCCTTCCACTTTTGATTTCCAGAAATTATTCATGGACTATCATGACTTAATTCTCTTATTGTTCTAACATGACAAAAAATTGCACCAATAGTTCTTTTTATATTCAACTCCACTAATAGAACATTTTTGATCTTTATTATTATCACCTCTGCAATTATTAGAAGTGTGTCAAGTCTTAACTTAGTTAATCTAAAAAAAATTTTAGCTTTTTCTTCAATTAATCACATAAGATGAATAATAAGAATAATAATTTTTAGAAAAACCGTATGAATATTATATTTTTTAATCTACTGTTTTTCAACTATTATCTTAATTTTATTCTTAAATAAAATAAAAATTATATTTGTAAATCAATTATCATTTTTAAATAATCAAAAAGAAATAATTATATTTTTTATATTAAGATTTGTATCATTTATAGGATTGCCCCCGACAATTGGATTTATTTCTAAATGATTAACCATTCAAGTCCTAATCTGAGAAAAATGACTATTTTTAACAGTTATTTTAATAATTTTAACCACTTTTATAATTTTTATTTACTTTCAGCTAATAATTTATTCAATCTTATTTAACTCAAATAAAAATAACTTTTATAAAGAAAGAAAAATCTTTTTTTCAACTATCAGAATTTTAAATTTAATTAACATCCTAGGGTTAATCATACTAACATTCTTATTTAACCTCTAATCTATTCCTATTTCTACTAACCAAATAAAAATTTTTGGTTAGTTGAAAATTTTTAGCTAGTTGAAAATTTTTAGCTAATTGAAAATTTTTAGCTAATTGAAAATTTTTAGCTAATTGAAAATTTTTAGCTAATTGAAAATTTTTAGCTAGTTGAAAATTTTTAGCTAGTTGAAAATTTTTAGCTAATTGAAAATTTTTAGCTAGTTGAAAATTTTTAGCTAGTTGAAAATTTTTAGCTACTTGAAAATTTTTAGCTACTTGAAAATTTTTAGCTAATTGAAAATTTTTAGCTAGATGAAAATTTTTAGCTAGTTGAAAATTTTTAGCTAGCTGAAAATTTTTAGCTAGTTGAAAATTTTTAGCTAGTTGAAAATTTTTAGCTAGTTGAAAATTTTTAGCTTAAAGGATTTAAGTTAAACAAACTAATAACCTTCAAAGTTATCAATAAATTCCACATTTAAGCCTTAGAATAAAAATTATTCACCTTTAAATTTGCAATTTAAAATCAAGATTATGAATATAAGACCTAAAGAATTCTAAATAATTTTATTATATAAATATTTTATTTTAGTGAAAGAAAGTCCTTTCATAAATAAATTTACAATTTATCGCCTAAATTCAGCCATTTCACTATTTTAATTATTTTATTAATACTCAATAAATGATTATTCTCAACAAATCATAAAGATATTGGAACTTTATACTTCATTTTTGGTGCATGATCCGGATCTTTAGGGCTTGCCCTTAGCCTTTTAATTCGAGCCGAACTAGGAACTCCTGGAACTTTAATTGGAAATGATCAAATTTATAATGTTATTGTTACAGCTCATGCTTTTATTATAATTTTTTTTATAGTTATACCAATTATAATTGGTGGATTTGGTAACTGATTAGTCCCATTAATACTAGGGGCCCCTGATATAGCTTTCCCTCGTATAAATAATATAAGATTCTGATTTTTACCTCCTTCTCTTATATTCCTTCTTATAAGAAGAATAGTAGAAAGAGGGGCCGGGACAGGGTGAACTGTTTACCCACCTCTTTCTGCCAACATTGCCCATAGAGGACCATCTGTTGATTTAGCTATTTTTAGACTCCATATAGCTGGAATTTCCTCAATTTTAGGTGCTGTTAATTTTATTTCAACCATTATAAATATAAAACCCCCCAGAATAAAATTTGATCAAATACCTTTATTTGTTTGATCAGTAGGAATTACTGCTCTTCTTCTCCTCCTATCATTACCAGTTCTTGCAGGGGCTATTACTATACTTTTATCAGACCGAAACCTAAACACCTCCTTCTTTGACCCTATAGGAGGAGGAGACCCAATTCTTTATCAACACTTATTTTGATTCTTCGGTCATCCAGAAGTTTACATTTTAATTCTTCCAGGATTTGGTTTAATTTCTCATATTGTTTCTCAAGAAAGAGGAAAAAAAGAAACCTTTGGCTGTATTGGAATAATTTACGCTATATTAGCTATTGGACTCCTTGGATTCGTAGTTTGAGCTCACCACATATTTACTGTAGGAATAGATGTTGATACGCGGGCTTATTTTACCTCAGCAACTATAATTATTGCTGTTCCTACTGGAATTAAAATTTTCAGATGATTAGCTACTTTACATGGATCAAAAATTAGTTGAACTCCTCAGATACTCTGAGCAACAGGATTTATTTTTTTATTCACCGTTGGAGGATTGACTGGAGTAATTCTAGCTAATTCATCAATTGATATCATTTTACACGACACATATTATGTTGTAGCCCATTTCCATTATGTTTTATCTATAGGGGCAGTATTTGCTATTATAAGAGGATTAATTCACTGATTCCCTTTAGTAACAGGGGTAACTTTAAACCAAACTCATTTAAAAATTCAATTCCTTTCTATATTCATTGGAGTAAATTTAACCTTTTTCCCCCAACATTTCTTGGGACTAAGAGGGATACCTCGACGGTATTCCGATTATCCAGACTTATTTATATCATGAAATGTAGTATCTTCAATTGGATCTTTAATTACTACTATAAGAGTAATTTTCTTTATTTTCATTATTTGAGAGAGATTTGCTTCCCTAAATAAATCAATTTATTCAATTCAACTTCCTTCTTCTATTGAATGACTTCAAAAAACTCCTCCTATAGAACACAGTTATCCTGAACTTCCTTTAATTAAAATCTAATTTCTAATATGGCAGATTAGTGCAATGAATTTAAGATTCATATATAAAAAATATATTTTTTTATTAGAATAATGATAAGATGATTAGATATAAATTGTCAAAATAGATCCACCCCACTAATAGAGCAGCTTTCATTTTTTCATAATAACACAATAATAATTTTGATTATTATTACTATAATTGTAGCTTACATAATAATTTCAATTGTTTTTAATACTAAAACAAACCGTTTTCTTTTAGAAAATCAACAAATTGAATTAATTTGAACTATCATGCCAGCTTTAACACTTTTACTAATTGCCCTTCCTTCCCTTAAAATTCTTTATATACTTGAAGAAACCTTAAAGCCAAATCTTTCAATTAAATCAATTGGACACCAATGATTCTGATCATATGAATATTCTGATTTTCAAAATATTGAATTTGATTCATATTTGGCTAACCCAGAAAATTCGTCTAATAACTTTAATTTCCGATTACTTGATGTTGATAATCGTTTAACTCTTCCTTACCTCTCCCAAATTCGTATAATTGTTACATCTACTGATGTTATCCACTCATGAACAATCCCATCAATAGGGTTAAAAGTAGATGCCACCCCAGGACGATTAAACCAAATCATTTTCTTCCTTAATCGATCAGGCTTATTTTTTGGACAATGCTCAGAAATTTGTGGAACAAATCATAGTTTTATACCAATTGTTGTTGAAAGAATTTCCCCTAATAATTTCATTAACTGATTAAAAAATAAAATCTAATTTTCATTAGATGGCTGAAAGTAAGCACTGGTCTCTTAAACCATTTTATAATAGCCTAACATCTATTTCTAATGAAAAATTTAGTTAAATTATAACATTAGTTTGTCAAACTAAAATTATTTATTAAAATAATTTTTTATTCCACAAATAGCCCCCTTAAGCTGACTAAATTTATTTATTTTTTTCATCACTGTTTTTTTAATCTTCAACTCTTTAAATTATTTCTTTTATAATAAACCTTCCCTATCTCATGATAAAACTTCAATTAAAAAAATAAAATCAAGCTGAAAATGATAAGAAACCTTTTTTCTTCATTTGACCCTTCTTCAAGAATAGGATTATCCCTAAATTGAGCAAGAACAATCTTAAGTCTTTTAATTTTACCCACAATTTTCTGATTAATTCCGTCACGAATTTCAATGATATGAAACAAAATTCTACTAACTCTTAATAAAGAGTTTAAAATTTTACTAAATATCAAAAATAATAAAGGATCAACTTTAATTTTTATTTCATTATTCACAATTATTCTAATTAATAATTTAACTAGATTATTTCCATATGTCTTTTCATCAACTAGACACATAACATTCAATTTATCATTAGCTTTACCAATATGATTAAGATTTATACTATTTGGATGATTAAATAACTATATTCATATATTTGCTCATTTAGTTCCTCAGGGAACCCCCCCAGCTCTAATACCTTTTATAGTTTGTATTGAAACAACAAGAAACATTATTCGTCCCTTAACTTTAGCTATTCGTCTAACTGCTAATATTATAGCAGGCCATCTTTTATTAACCCTATTAGGAAACTCAGGAAGAAAGGTATCTTTATTAGTTTTAAGAATATTAATTTTTTCCCAACTAATATTATTTATCCTCGAATCTGCTGTAGCTATAATTCAAGCTTATGTATTTTCTATTTTAAGAACACTTTACTCAAGAGAAGTTAATTAATGAAAAATAATCATTCATTCCACCTTGTAGATATTAGACCATGACCTCTTCTTGGAGCCTTCAGTTCATTTTCTTTACTAATAGGTATAACTAAATGATTCCACCTCTATGATAATAGCTTATTACTAATAAGAATAATTTCAACTTTAATAATTATATTTCAATGATGACGGGACATCACCCGAGAAAGATCCTTTTTAGGTTTACACTCATCCTTTGTTTCAAAAGGATTACGATGAGGAATAATTTTATTTATTACATCTGAAGTTTTTTTTTTCTTATCATTTTTCTGAAGTTTTTTTCACAGAAGACTAGCCCCTTCAATTGAACTAGGAATAATTTGACCCCCCAATAATATTGAAACCTTTAACCCAACACAAATTCCTCTTTTAAATACTCTTATTCTTGTAAGATCCGGAATCACTATCACATGATCACACCATAGAATTATAGAAAATAATTATAGTCAAGCTATCATTAGATTAGCCTTAACAATTTTACTAGGAATTTATTTTTCTATACTTCAAGCATACGAGTATTTTAATTCAAGATTTACTATAGCAGATTCAGTTTATGGTTCAACATTTTTTATAGCAACGGGATTCCATGGACTTCATGTTCTAATTGGAACAATCTTCTTAGCAACCTGTTTTGCACGATTAAATAGAATTCATTTTTCAAAAATTAATCATTTTGGATTTGAAGCTGCAGCTTGATACTGACATTTTGTTGACGTAGTATGATTATTCCTTTACCTATCAATTTATTGATGAGGAAGATAAACTACTATTTATATAGTATAATCATTATTTTTAACTTCCAATTAAAAGATCTTTTTTAAAGTATAAATAATTTCAACTTTAAGATTATTAATAATAATAATTTTTTTAATCATAATAATTCTAGTAATTATTGTAAACATCTTTTCCAAAAAATCTATTATTGACCGTGAAAAATCTTCCCCCTTTGAATGTGGGTTTGACCCTAAATCTTTCTCTCGAACCCCCTTCTCCCTTCAATTTTTTTTAATTGCAATAATTTTTTTAATTTTTGATATTGAAATTTCTCTTATTATTCCCATAGTTATACTAATAAAAATATCAAGATTAGTAAATTTCAGTATTTTAGTTGTATTTTTTTTATTTATTTTAATTTTAGGGTTAATTCATGAATGAAACCAGGGATCCCTTTCATGAGCAAAATAATATAGGATAATAATTTAAACTAAAATATTTAATTTGCATTTAAAAAATATTGTAAAATTTATCTTAAATAAGAATCAAACAATTGAACCTAGTTTCGACCTAGACTTATGATGAATTTCATCCTTATTTTTAATTGAAACCAAAAAGAGGTATATTACTGTTAATAATAAAACTGAGTCTAAACTCCAATTAAAGAAATATATTATTTAAGGAAAAGCTTCTAACTTTTTTCTTTAGCAGTGAAATTCTGTTAATATTTCTTAGTACCATATTTATATAGTTTAAAAAAAACCTTACATTTTCATTGTAAAATTATATATAATATTATAAATATTCTAAAGTCAAATGACTTCCTTGATATCTTCAATATCATGCTCTAATTATAAGCTATTAAAATTTTATTAAATCATTTGAATATATAAAACTCACCCTAAAAATATAAATATATAAATTTTAATATTTCTAACTAAAAAAGATTGAAAATTTAAAGATAGCCCCTTAAAATTTGTATAAATATTCTGTCTACCAGTAAACTCAAGCCAACCTTGATCAACAAACTTTTTATAACTAACCCCTAAATTTAAAAAAGAAAAATTTAGTCCCAAGGTAGAAATAATAGGAAGATTTCATATTCCAGAAACAAATATATAAAAATATAAACTTTTATTTATAAAAATATAAAAATAATTAAAAAAAACAGAAATAAAATTTCCTAATAACACCCCTAATATAACAACTATTAAAACTATAAATTTTATAAAAAAAGGAATACAAATAAAATACAATGAATCAAAAATCATTCAATTTATTATTCTACCTCCAAAAATAACAAATAAAATTAAACCTATTATCCCTTTTAATATAACCTTACCTTCTATAATATTTATATAAACTATCAGATTATTTTTTCTTATTAAAACAAATTTTGTTAAACGATAAGAATAACTAACAGTTAGACCAATAGAAAAATAAAAAATAAAATAAACAAATAAATTTAAATAAGTTATAGATATAAATTCCAAAATTAAATCCTTAGAATAAAATCCAGTTAAAAATGGTAATCCACACAAAGAAAGATTAGAAATATTTAAAAATAAACAAGTTAAAGGTATCTGCATTCTTAACCCACCTATAAAACGAATATCCTGACATCTACCCAAATTATGAATAATTATTCCCATACATATAAAAAGCAAGGCTTTAAACAAAGCGTGTATTAAAAGATGATAATAAGATAAAATATAATCCCCTAAAGCTAAAACTCTAATTATTAACCCAAGTTGCCTTAAAGTTGATAAAGCTACAATTTTTTTTAAATCATATTCAAAATTAGCCCCTAATCCAGCTATAAATATTGTTAGTAAGGAAATAAATAATAAAAATATTAATATATAATAATTTATTGAAAAATTAAAACGAATAAGAAGGTAAACTCCTGCAGTAACCAAAGTTGATGAATGAACCAGTGAAGACACAGGAGTAGGGGCTGCTATCGCAGCTGGAAGTCAAGAAGAAAAAGGAATTTGGGCTCTCTTTGTTATACCTGCTAAAATAACAAATATTATAATTAAATTTATAAAATAATCATTAACCTTAAAATCCAAATAATAAATAAAATTTCATCTACCATAATTTATTATTCAAGCAATTCTTATTAACAAAGCAACATCCCCGATTCGATTAGATAAAGCTGTCAATATACCAGCATTAAAAGACTTTACATTTTGATAATAAATAACTAAACAATAAGAAATTAATCCAAGACCATCTCAACCTAATAAAATTCTAATTAAATTTGGTCTAATAATTAAAAATATTATAGAAACAACAAATAAAACAACTAAAATAATAAACCGACTTAAATTTAAGTCCCCATCTATATATTCATATCTATAGTAAATAACTATTGAAGAAATTAATAAAACAAAACTTATAAATAAAAGAGATATTCAATCTAATAAAATTGATAAACAAACAATTGAGGAATTCATATTAAACACCTCATATTCAATTATTAAACAAAAATCATTTAAATAAAAAATTATTCTAGAACTAAAAAAAACTATTATAAACACAAAAATATAACTTCATCATAAAATTATTTAAAGTAAAATTTACAACTTTGATTCCACAAATCAATATTTTTTTTATTAAACTATTTAAATTACTAACTTAAACTATTAAATCCCCCACAAAAACCAATAAATTTAAAGGCACTCAGTGGAGTAATAACGTTAGATACTCACGAATAGATCCAGAATAAAAATAATAAGTTATTCTTCTTGATTTTCCATGTTGTCTAAAAGAATACAAGTATAATCTATAAGAAGCTCTAAAAAAAGAGACCAATATAATAATAAAAACTAAATTTATTCTTCAACTAATTATTCTATTAATAATTATAATTTCACCCAGTAAATTTAAAGAAGGAGGGGCTGCCATATTTGAAGAACAAAAAAGAAACCACCAAAAAGTTATATTAGGTATATAATTAATTAACCCTTTTCTTAAAAATAACCTTCGACTCCCCAATCGCTCAAAAGACATATTTGATAAACAAAAAAGACCTGATGAACAAAGACCATGAGCTAACATTATAATAAAAGCCCCAGTAACCCCCCACAGTCTAAAAGAAAAAATTCCTGCTAGTACTAAACCCATGTGAGAAACAGAAGAATAAGCAATTAAAGCCTTTATATCTCTTTGAACCAAACATATAAAAGATACAATTAAGCTACCAACTAATCTCAAAGAAATAAAAATAACTCTTAAATCATTAATAATATAAATAAATAATTTTATTAAACGAATTAATCCATACCCACCTAATTTTAATATAATCCCCGCTAAAATTATTGATCCTGAGACAGGAGCCTCAACATGAGCCTTAGGTAATCATAAATGAACAAAATACATAGGAATCTTCACCATAAAAATTATAGTTAAACAAAAAAATAAGAAATAAGAGTCTAATCTTAATAATTTATAAAAATCTAAAGAATTAAATTTTCTATAAAGATAAAAAATAGAAACTATTATTGGAAGAGAAGTTAATAATATATAAAAAAATATATAAACCCCAGCTTGAATACGTTCAGGTTGATACCCTCACCCCAAAATTAAAATTAAAGTGGGAATAACTCTTACCTCAAAAAAAATGTAAAAAATTAATAAATTTAATGATCTAAAAACCAAGAATAATCTAATTATTAATATTAATAATATCAAAATAAACAAATTTCTAAAAAAATTTAATGTAATAATTTTTTCTCTAGCTATAACCATTAAACCTAAAATTCAAATTGTTAATAAAATAAAAAAATATGAAATATAATCACAACCTAAAAATATAGAAATTAATGAAAATCTTTTTCTAAAAGAAAATGTTAAAACAAATATAATAAATATAAAAAAAAATATAAATGATACAATCCACTCTATTTTCTTCTTTAATCTTAAAGGAATCAAAAAAACTGAAAAAAATAAAAATTTTATCATTATCATAAAATATTAAATGATTGAAAATAATCATTTCCATAAGATCGAATTAAAGACACTAAAATTGAAAGACCTAAAGTACCCTCACAAACTCTTATAGTTAAAAAAACTATTCCAAAATAATATTCATAATTTATATAAATTATTATCATAAATAATCCAAAATAAATATAAATTACTAAAAATTCTAAACTTATTAATATTAAAAGAAGATGTTTACCATTTAAAGTTAAAACAATTAGTCTAACTAGGCCCATAAAAAAAAATAAATTTATCATAATAAGTTTTAATAGTTTAAAATAAAACACTGATCTTGTAAATCAGAAATATGTAAAAACTTTTAAAACTTCAAAAAAATTTAAACATAAATATCTTTAATCTCCAAAATTAATATTTTAAATAAACTATTTTTTGATAAACTAATAATGATAATAACAATAACATTGATTATAATTCTCCTTGCTCTAACACCTCTATTTTTAACACACCCTATTTCTATAGGATTAAACCTTCTTGCCCAAACTATTGTAATCTCTTTAACTACAGGATTAATAGCCTTAAACTTTTGAATATCATTTTTAATTTTCCTAGTAATAATTGGAGGTATATTAATTCTCTTTATATACATGACAAGAATCGCCTCTAATGAAAAATTTATTTTCTCTAAAAGTCTATTTTTTATTACAATAATATATTCTGCTCTATTTCTAATTATTGTAAATTTTAAAAATAGAAACCCATTCCCAATTAAAAACATTGACTCTATAGAATTAGTAAAATTTTCAACATATGAATTCTCACCAAATAAATATTTTATAAATAATTCTAAATTTATTTTATCAATTCTAATTATCTATTTATTTATTACATTAATTGCTATTGTTAATATTTCAAATAATACTTTTGGCCCACTACGTCAAAATCTTTAATGAAAATAATAAAAAAAAATGTTATTTTAAAACTAGTTAATACAACCCTAATTGATTTACCAACACCAAGTAATATTTCAATTTTATGAAATTTTGGCTCACTCCTAGGATTATGCCTAATAATCCAAATTTTAACCGGTTTATTCTTAACTATACACTACTGTCCAAGAATTGATGGAGCCTTCGATAGTGTAGTTCATATCGTTCGAGATGTTAATTATGGATGATTACTCCGAACCACTCATGCTAATACAGCATCATTATTTTTTATCTGCTTATATATACACATTGGACGAGGAATATACTATAGATCTTATTTCTTAAAAGAAACCTGAAACATTGGAGTAATCCTTTTATTATTAGTTATAGCAACAGCCTTCCTAGGATATGTGTTACCTTGAGGCCAAATATCATTTTGAGGTGCCACTGTTATTACCAATTTAATTTCAGCAATTCCTTATTTAGGAAGATACATCGTTCAATGAATCTGAGGTGGATTTGCTATTGACAATGCAACTCTTAATCGATTCTTTGCATTTCACTTTATTCTACCATTTATTGTACTTGCAATAGCAATAGTCCATCTTGTTTTCCTTCATAAAACAGGATCTAATAACCCCTTAGGAACAAAAAGAAATTTATACAAAATTTCATTTCATCCATATTTTTCATTTAAAGACCTTGTAGGGTTCCTTCTAGCAATCATAATATTAATTATACTAATTCTTACTGACCCTAACCTATTAGGAGACCCTGATAATTTCATCCCAGCTAATCCTTTAGTTACCCCCCCTCATATTAAACCTGAGTGATACTTCTTATTTGCCTATGCAATTTTACGATCAATTCCTAACAAATTAGGGGGCGTACTAGCACTACTATTTTCAATTTTAATCCTATTTACTTTGCCATTATTAACAAAAAAAATTCAAAACAATAAATTTTACCCCTTAAATAAATTATTAACATGATTATATTTCATTATAGTAATTTTATTAACATGAATTGGAGCCTGCCCAGTTGAAGATCCTTATATTTTAATTGGACAAATTTTAACTATTTTATATTTCATTAAATTCCCTATTTTATTTATATTAACGAAAATATGAGATAAAACCATATTTAATTCTTAAATTTAGTTAATGAACTTGAAAAAAGTATATATTTTGAAAATATAAAAAAAGATAATTAATTCTTATTAACTTTCTATACTACTAAATTTTATTAACTAAATAATAAAGGTTAATAGCCAAAGCTTCAAGCCAAAAAAATAAAACAAATAAAATAAAGAAACTGATAGAAATCTTTTTCATGCTAAATATATTAATTTATCATATCGAAAACGAGGCAAAGTCCCACGAACTCAAATAAACAAAAAAGAAATAAAAACAATATAAATAAAACCTAAAAAACTAATAATATTTCCTCCCATAAAAAAAAACACAAATATAAAACTTATAAATAAAATATTAGCATATTCAGCTATAAAAATTAATGCAAATCCACCTCTTCTATACTCCACATTAAACCCAGAAACTAATTCAGATTCCCCCTCAGCAAAATCAAAAGGAGTGCGATTAGTTTCAGCCAACCTTGAAACAAATCAAATTATTCCTAAAGGGATACATATAAAAATAAACCAAACAAACTGCTGATACAAATACAAATCATAAATTCTAAAACTAGAAATTATGATTAAAAAAGAAAGTAAAATCAAGAAAAATCTTACTTCATAAGAAATAGTTTGAGCCACAGCCCGTATCCCCCCAAGTATTGAATAATTAGAATTAGAAGATCAACCAGAAACTATAATTATATAAACCCCTAAGCTAGAACAACAAAGAAAAAATAAAACACCAAAAGAAAAATTTAAAAAATATGTTGATAACGGAAAACTAAATCATATACATAAAGCTAGAAATAATCTTAAAACAGGAGAAGCATAATATATAAAATAATTTGATAAAATTGGATTAGTTTGTTCTTTAGAAAAAAGTTTAATAGCATCTCTAAAAGGCTGTAAAATACCCATGTACCCCACCTTATTAGGGCCCTTCCGAATCTGAATATACCCAAGAACCTTACGTTCTAAAAGAGTTAAAAAAGCAACTCCTACTAAAACTCCAACTACTATTAATAAAACATTTAAAACTACAAGAATTAAATCAATTAAATAAATAAAAATTTATTACCTGTAAAAAATTACATAAAATGATTCTAAATCAATTGCACTAATCTGCCAAAGTAACTAATTTTATTCTTCACATTAAATAAATTATTAAATTTATGGTCCTCTCGTACTAAAAAATTTTTATTATAATTTAAAGATAGAAACCAACCTGGCTCACACCGGTTTAAACTCAGATCATGTAAAATTTTAAGAGTCGAACAGACTCAATTATTTAGCTACTGCACCAATAATTAATTTTAATCCAACATCGAGGTCGCAAACAAATTTTTAAATACGAACTTCAAAAATCTATAACGCTGTTATCCCTAAGGTAATTTATTTTAAATTTAAAAATCTATAGAAAACAAATTTATATATAAATAATTTTTTAAATAAAAAAGTTTAACAAATTTTTTAATCACCCCAACCAAATAATTAATATAAATTTAATATATAATAATACTAAAAACTTTAAAGAAAATTAACTATAAAACTCTATAGGGTCTTCTCGTCTTTTAAAAAAATTTTAGCCTTTTAACTAAAAAGTTAAATTCAACTTAAATAAAATTGAGACAGTAATTTTCTCGTCCAATCCTTCATTCCAGCTTTCAATTAAAAAACTATTTATTATGCTACCTTTGTACAGTCAAAATACTGCAGCTATTTAAATATTTATCATTGAGCAGATCAGACTTTATATTAAAATCAAAAAGACATGTTTTTAATAAACAGGCGAAAAATAAATTTGCCGAGTTCCTTAAATTTACCTTTCATTTTTTTTTTTTTTAAAAAAAATAATTTACTAATTTAATCATAAAATCTAAAATTTAAAAATTAAATTTTTCTTTTTAATAGAATAATTAAAAAATAAAAAAATTAAAATTCCAATTACATTAACTTTTATATTATAATAAGATTTACAATATTAGAAAAACTAAAATAATTTTAATAAAAAATATTTTTAATCTATAAAATTTAAAGCTCATCCCCTAAATTTTTAAATAATAAAATTTATTAATTAAAACTTAAAAAATAAAATTTTACTTTCAAAATTTAATTTCTTTCTTAAAAAACTAGATATCTTAATAAACGAAAAACATTTCATTACTAAAAATTTATATAAAAAATTTATAAAACAATTAAATAATAAACTTTTAGATCTTATTAATTCGAGAAAATTAAAATTTTTAACCTTTAATAAATCAACCCTGATACACAAGGTACAAGAATTAAACTTTTCTTTGTTAAATATAAATTATTTAAAATTTCATTTTCATTACTAATCAACTATAATAAATTAATATTTTTTAATTTTAAAACTAAAATTCAAGTTTATTCTAAAAAACAATAATAATAAATTTATTTATCTCTAATTATATTGTTACCAATAAATCCTTTTAATGTAAATAAAAAACTTCTACAAAGCTTTAATTAGAATCAACCTAGATACACTTTCCAGTACATCTACTATGTTACGACTTGTTCCAACTTAAATGAAAATGACGGGCAATATGTGCACATTTTAGAACAAATTATCAGATTTTATATTTATTTTATCTTACATCCAAATCCGATTTCACAATTATTTTTAAATAATTAATCCAAAATTTTATAATAAAACTGTAACCCATAAATTCTTTTAAAAACTGCACCTTGATCTGAAATAAATTTTTAATAAAAATTATTAGAATATTATTATTCTAATAAAATATTCACTTAAAACGACGATATACAAACATTTATAAAAGTAAAATAAATCGTGGATTATCAATTATTTTACAGGTTCCTCTGAATTGAGTAAAATACCGCCAAATTTTTTAATTTTAAAGACCCTAATCTATTAATAATTTAAATTTTGATTTTTACAAAATAAAATAATAGGGTATCTAATCCTAGTCTTTAAATAAACTTTTATAAAATCATTTTAAACTTTTAAATCTTCATAAAATTAAAATTTCACTTAATAAAATTAATACAAAATTAATAAATAAATAATTTATTATATTTAAAATCAATTATTTTGTCCTATTTGTTTAACCGCAATTGCTGGCACAAATTTTATTAGAACTTTATTAATATTCCTAATTTACCCATTAAAAAATATAAAATTAAAATTATTAACTAAAATACTAAACTATCTAAATTCAAAATTTCTTATAATATAAATATAAACAAATAATTTTAAAGCCAAAATAAAACTTTAAGTTAATAAATTAAAACTAAAAAATTTAAAATTTAAGTGAAACCAATCCATATCTTAAAAAATTAATAACTTATAATTTAATTTAATAATTTAATTTAATAAATTAATTTAATAAAAACAAAATATTTTTTTTTATAAAATCCTAATAGTAAATAATTAAATAAATTTTAAATTAATAATAAATAGCTAAATAAATTAAAATTAAATTAATAATAAAATCTCACTTCTTATATTATTAAAAAATATCTTAAACCTAAATTATTAAATTAACTTACTAAAATTTATTAACCTCCTGTCCTAAAACCCGTCTCCAAAATAATACAACTAATAAACTGAACCCAGCCAGCACGACCCCCGAAGTGCTAGCCGAATAGATTCGACTTTTAGTAAATTAAATAAAACAAAATAGTTTAAAAATAACTTTTATACTACTTGTATCTTAAATTTTATTTTTATTAAATTTAATAATTTAAATTTTTTTAAATTATAAAATTATTAAACCAATAAAAAAATATTTTAAAATAAAATAAATAATAATTTAGATTTAATCTATTAATTTAATAAACAAAATAAAAATTATTATATAAAATTTAATTAAAATATAAAATTTAATCAAACAAAATATTTCAATTTTATAAAAATTTTATTAAATATAAATTTTATTTATTATATATTAAGTTTCACATGTAATTTTTTTTTTTTTTTTCGTTGATTTTAAAATATTTATATAATAATTTAATTTTCATATAAGATTAATAATTATATTAATATATATAATATATATTTATTATATAAATATATTAATAAATTAAATTTATATAATAAATATATATTATATTAATATATATAATTATTATTTATATATAATAATTAAATTATTAAATAGAAAGAATAACTAATTGTATATTGTCATATTTTTAACTATATATATATAATTATTATAATACAATAACTGGTATTGAATATCTCGATAACTAACAATTTAATATTTATATAGCCAATATGTTTTTTTTTTCATACTAAAGTTTTAATAGCCATATATGACGTTGTGTATACATTTAGGTTATTATTATAAAATTACCTGCTTTCACTCTTATTGTTTATTTTTTAAATATATAAATAATATATTATATATATATATACGTATATATTTATATAATATATTATTATAAAAAATATTTTCTATATATTAAGTCATTATATATTTTATAAAAATTATATCTGTATAAATATAAAACTTTTAATAAAAAAAAAAACGGCATTTTTCATTTTTTACCTCCTAAAAATGCTTAAAAACCCTGTTAAAAAACAAGTTTTTTCAAAAAAGTTAATAAATTTTAGTAGGTTTTAAATTTAATATTAATTAAAAAAGTAAAATACTAACCAAATAAAACATTTTCAAAATACTTTCATCAAAAAAAAAAACTAATTAAACTAAA